CTTTGAAAAATTCAGACCAATCCGTCAAATTTGTAGACGTTTTATGCAAAAGATTTATCGACGGAGTTACCCATTTAGATAATATATCACCATTGCCTCCCTCTTGATTGAAAGGAATTCTTATAAACCCAACGAACAAAGTAAATAGGCCCAATACAAGGAGAGGAAATAGCATATTATTGTCTGATTCGTAAGGATAGGAATCAAGCTTTTTATTCTCAAAAAGAGGAATAGTAATATATGGTTGTGTTATATTCCTATCATTATCATCAATTCGATATGTTTTTTTTGAAAAAAAGGAATAACTTTTATCATCAGTCATTGCTAATAAACGAACATTTTGATTAATTCTTTTTGAAACTGTCCTACCCCATAGAGATATTGAATAGAAAGGTAGTTTTTGTTTGCCACTATAATTTTGAAAATAAACATTTAAATGTCCCTCAAAAGTAAGTAAATATATCCGAAACATATAAAATGCGGTTAATCCTGCAGTAACCCAGGCTATTATTGCGAAAATCGTCGAATACAACCAAGTATCATTAAGAATTTCATCTTTGGACCAAAAACAAGCCAAAGGCGGAATACCACAAAGAGAGAGTGTACCTAATAAAAAAGCATTTTTTGTAATTGGTACATATTTTCTTAAACCTCCCATAAGAATCATATTCTGACTTTTATAGGGAGAATAGCCAACAATCCCTTCCATTGAATGAATAACGGATCCGGATCCTAAGAATAACAATGCTTTGGAATAGGCATGAGTAATCAAATGAAATAAAGCACTTTGATAAGACCCCATACCAAGAGCTAACATCATATAACCCAATTGCGACATTGTAGAATAGGCTAAACCTCTCTTAATATCTTTTTGAGCAAGAGCTAACGTAGCTCCTAATAAAACAGTTATTATTGCTATCAACGAGATTAAATTCATTATGGAAGGTATAACTATGAAAAGAGGAAGAAGCCGAGCTACAAGAAAAATTCCTGCCGCTACCATAGTAGCAGCGTGTATAAGAGCGGAAATCGGAGTAGGCCCTTCCATAGCATCGGGCAGCCATACATGAAGGGGAAATTGTGCAGATTTAGCAACGGCACCAGCAAATAACAGAACAGCACACAAAGTAACAAATAAAAAATTGACCTGGTTTTTAGAAATTAAGTCATTAAATATTTCGAATAAATCCTCAAATTCGAAACTACCCGTTATCCAATAAAAACCTAAAATTCCTAATAATAAACCAAAATCCCCTACACGATTTGTTACAAAAGCTTTTTGGCAAGCATTTGCTGCTTGTGGTCGTGTGAACCAAAATCCTATTAATAAATAGGAACACATTCCAACCAATTCCCAAAAAATATAAATTTGTACCAAATTAGAACTAGTAACTAATCCTAGCATGGAACCACAGAAAAAACTCATATAAGCAAAAAATCTCAAATATCCTTGATCATGAGCCATATAATTATCACTATAAATAAGAACCAAAATTCCAACGGTAGTTATTAACATTGACATAATAGAAGTAAGTGGATCTATCAAATAGCCGAATTCTAAAGAAAAATCATTAGTAATGATCCAAGACCAGACATATTGATAGCTAGAATTGCTATTTATTTGCTGAATAGACAGATTCATTGAAAAAATAATGACTATACTTAACAATAAAACACTATGAAAAGCCCACATGCGACGAAAATTTTTCGTTGCCGTCGGAAAAATAAGAAGTCCCACCCCTAGTAATATAGGAACGGGAAGTGGGATGAAGGGTATGAGCCACCCGTATTGATATGTCTGTTGCATAAAAAGCTTTTTGAATTATGAATTTCCTAATTTATTGTTTCTGATTAACGGGGTCTTACCTGTTTGAAAGGAGTCAAAAAAAGTCAAGATATGAACTAAGTTAAACTAATTTAAATAGAAATTTAGAAGTCTTTCCTCTTACTTTACTTATACTTTACTTATACTTACTTTACTTATACTTTACTTATACTTACTTTACTTATACTTTACTTATACTTATTTACTTATTCTTAACTTTCTTTATCTTTATTTTTTTTTTTTATTATAAATACTTCAAATATTCAATTCAAATCAAGAAGTTAGATTTGGTCAAATAGTATAAATGATATAAAACGAAAACAGAGCAATTCATTATTTTTTTTTTGCAATTTGCAAATTAAAGCTACCCCCGTTTGGCCGGTTAATAAAAAAGAAAATGAAAACGGAAAGTTGAATTCTTTTTTTTTTTTTATTATTATTAAGATTTATTATTAAGATTTAATTTGATTCCTATGGTACAACGGATTCTATAGATATAGGCTTTAATGAGAAAGAATATCATTCCTATGGTGCAACAGATTCTACAGATATCAACTTCAATGAGAAAGAATATAAAATAAAGATCGTAATCAATCGAATGAATAAAAAAAATTTACAGCGATTCTATGGAATAAAAAAAAAATAACATATCTTCGTATTTCTCCATTTCGCTATTTCTAGTATTTAGAGTACACGAAATCTATTTTTTTCTAAATGCGATTTTCATATATCTCCCCCCTCCTTAGCTTTCTTTTTTCCGAAAGGGGTATTAATAAGAATAAATAGAATAAAAAAAAAAACAAAAGAAGGATTTGGTTTCAACAATAGATGTCTTTCACATCCAACTAAAACAATAAGTAATCCTTTTTATCTTAAATGGCAGTTCCAAAAAAACGTATTTCTGCATCAAAAAAGCGTATTCGGAAAAATATTTGGAAAAAGAAGGGATATTGGACAGCATTAAAAGCTTTTTCGTTAGGGAAATCTCTTTCTACAGGAAATTCAAAAAGTTTTTTTGTGCAACAAAAAAATTAACAAATTAAGTATTTAAGTATTAAGTAATTTAAGTATTAAGTAATTTAAGTATTAAGTAATTTAAGTATTAAGTATATTAAGTAATAGTAATCAAAAATTTCAATAATCCGAATCAAATCGAAAAAAAAAAATTGACCATTTCCTATTTGCTACAAAAATTTAAATTTCCTATTGAGTTAAACTAATCAATATGAAATAGCAATAAGTTCCCTCTTTTATATTTAACAAATATTTAGCTTTTTACTGAATTCTAAAAATATAAAAGTTTCCCTGTTTTGTTTGACAAACACATAAATACAAGATAAAAGGGGTTATCCTTCTTTTTTTTTTTTGTTAGTATATTTTATCATTTACAAGATGGGGAGGACTTTTTCCCCATCGAACTCTTTATTTGTTAGAGTTACAATAAAAAATTGTATTTTTATCCCCTTTTCTCTATCTATAAAAAAGGAGATAATTTTTTAATTTGAATTTCATTTTTAGTGAAAGTAATAGATTGAATTTAACTTTAGTTAACCTTTTTTATATATTTCTATGAATTACTATATAGAAATAGAATATAGATAAAATATAGAATTATATAGAAAATAGTATAGAATAAAAATATAGAAGGTAAATTTCTGAAATTCAAAAAATGAGAAAATAAATGAGAAAAAGTTCATTAAAAAAGGAAACCAAAAATATTTTTTGAGGTAGAAGTTACAAGGGTTCAATTCTAAGAGAACATAAAATACACGAAAAACCCCAAGAGGCTAAGACCCTAAACTAAAATAACGAACTTTCTAACCCCTATTTTTTTGTATTATTTTTAATTTGATTTTTTTTTCAGAAAAAAAAAAAAAAACAAAAAATATTGCACTGAATTGTCTTCTTCAATCTCGACGATTGTTTATTTATAAGCTATTATAAGTTCAAGACAAGCCGCTATGGTGAAATTGGTAGACACGCTGCTCTTAGGAAGCAGTGCTAGAGCATCTCGGTTCGAGTCCGAGTAGCGGCATGTCATCTTCTAAAAAAGAGAAATAGATCCTATAATGAATTCAACTCCCAATTTCCATTTAAGATACTTTTCTTTTTTTTTTTTTTATGATATTTTCAACCTTAGAACATATATTAACTCATATTTCCCTTTCTATTGTTTCAATCGTAATTACAATTCGTTTAATAACCCTTTTTTGCGTAGATGAAATCGTACAACTGTATGATTCATCTGAAAAGGGTCTGATAGTTTGTTTTTCCTGTATAACAGGATTATTAGTTACACGTTGGATTTATTCGGGTCATTTTCCACTAAGTGGTTTATATGAATCATTAATATTCCTTTCGTGGTGTTTCTCCCTTATTCATATAGTTCCATATTTCAAAAAAAATAAAAATTTATTAAGCACAATAACCGGTTCAAGTGCTATTTTTACCCAGGGCTTCGCTACTTCCGGACTTTTAACTCAAATACACCAATCTTCAATATTAGTACCCGCTCTTCAATCCGAGTGGTTATTAATGCACGTAACTATGATGATATTGGGCTATGCATCCCTTTTATGTGGATCATTATTATCAGTAGCACTTGTAGTCATTACATTTCGAAAAAACAGAAAGATTCTTGGTAAAAGTACTCTTTTAACAAAAGAGCCGTTTTTCGTTGGTGAAATTGAATACATGAATAAAAGAAGCAATCTTTTACAAACTACTTCTTTTTTTTCGGGTAAGAATTATTACAGATCTCAATTAATCCAACAATTGGATTATTGGAGTTATCGGATTATTAGTCTAGGATTTTTATTTTTAACCATAGGTATTTTGTCAGGAGCAGTGTGGGCTAACGAAGCTTGGGGATCCTATTGGAATTGGGATCCAAAAGAAACTTGGGCATTTATTACTTGGATCGTATTCGTGATTTATTTACATACTCGAACAAATATAAACCCGCAAGGTGAAAATTCGGCAATTGTAGCGTCTATAGGCTTTCTTATAATTTGGATATGCTATTTTGGGGTTAATCTATTAGGACTAGGACTACATAGTTATGGTTCGTTTACATTAACATCTAATTGAATTCACGAAAGTATCTTAAGAACACAACACATTCACATTACAGTACATATAAAAATATAAAATTTTACGTGAATGGGGCACGAAC